TTTTGTTTTAATCCACTTTTGCTCTTCTCTCCCCCATAAAGATATTGAATAAACAGAACTTCGTTTTTTATCACTGTAAGTTTGAAAATAAACATTTAAATGTCCCTCAAAAGTAAGTAAATAGATCCGAAACATATAAAATGCAGTTAATCCCGCTGTGGAAAAAGCTATTATTGCAAAAATTGGTGAATACAACCAACTATCATTAAGAATTTCATCTTTGGACCAAAAACATCCAAGAGGTGGAATACCACAAAGAGAAAGTGTACCTAATAAAAAAGATGTTTTTGTAATTGGTACATGTTTTTTTAAACCCCCCATAAGAATCATATTCTGACTTTTATCTGGAGAATAGCCAACAATAGTTTCCATTGAATGAATAATAGATCCAGATCCTAAAAACAACAATGCTTTGGAATAAGCATGAGTAATCAAATGAAACAAAGCAGCCCGATAAGAACCCATACCTAGAGCCAACATCATATAACCCAATTGAGACATTGTAGAATAAGCTAAACCCCTCTTAATATCCTTTTGAGCAAGAGCTAAAGTGGTCCCTAAAAATAATGTTATTATACCTATCAAAGCTATTAGATTCATTATATAAGGTATAACTATGAAAAGCGGAAGAAGCCGAGCTCCAAGAAAGATTCCAGCCGCTACCATAGTAGCAGCATGTATAAGAGCTGAAATAGGGGTAGGCCCTTCCATAGCATCGGGTAACCATACATGAAGGGGAAATTGGGCAGATTTAGCAATTGCACCAGCAAATAATAGAAAAGCACACAAAGTAGCAAATAAATGATTAACCTCATTATTAGAAACCAAGTTATTGAATATTTCAAACAAACCCCGAAATTCCAAACTGCCCGTTATCCAATAAAAACCTAAAATTCCTAATAATAAACCAAAATCTCCGACACGATTAGTTACAAAAGCTTTTTGACAAGCATTTGCTGCAGTAGGTCGTGCGAACCAAAAACCTATTAATAGATAAGAACACATTCCAACTAATTCCCAAAAAAAATAAATTTGTATTAGATTAGAACTAGTAACTAATCCTACCATTGAAGTAATGAATAAACTAATATAAGCAAAAAATCGCAAATATCCCTGATCATAAGACATATAATTGTCACTATAAATAAGAACCAAAACTCCAACAGTAGTAATTAATATTAACATAATAGAAGTAAGTGGGTCAACCAAATAGCCAAATTCTAAAGAAAAGTCATTATTTATAGTCCAAGACCATATAGATAGATAGATAGAAGGTTTATTTATTTGTTGAATAACTAGATAAGTTGAAAAAAGCATAACTATACTTAACAATAAAACACTTGGAAAAACCCACATACGGCGAAGATCTTTTGTTGCCGTTGGAAAAAGTAAAAGTCCTACTCCTATTAATATCGGAACTGGAAGTGAGATTAAAGCTATAATCCATGAATATTGATATATATATTCCATAAAAATAAATTCAAAAAAGTCTTTTTATTTTTATCTTAATTAATTGTTTCTGATTTACCGGTTCTTATTTCTTTTGAAATGATAAGGGGTCAGTTAATAAAATAAAAACTTAAAATAGACAAAATAAAATCTAGAATTTTATAATTATTCTGAATCTTTTTCAACTATTTTAAATATTTCAAATAAAGAAGTTAAAATTTGTCAAATGATATGAACAAATTACTATTGAAAACGATGAAAAAAAAGTACTATATAGTAATATTGATATTAAATATTAATATTCAATTATTATATTATTATTAAGTCAAATTTGATGAATATCCAAAAAATGAAAATGGAGATTTCCATTTTCATTATTATTTCGTATTACACTAATTTATATATTGATAAAGCAAAGATAAATAATTATACCAAAACCAGTATTTGATCTGAATCAGAAAAAAAACCTAACTTATCCCCAATAAAGTTATTTCTTTTGGGGTTATTCTGAAAATTTATTTTGGAACTAATTGATTGTCTTTTATTGTAATATAATTTTAATATTAGACTTTTATTTTTTTATAAAAGGCTCTGATCTCCAAACTCTGACATCCAAAATTTAACTTTAACATAAAATTAAAAGGAGGAATTATTAAGATATCTTTTAGAAAATTATTTATCTTGGCGTTTTTAGTTTTTAAGAGATAATAGATTAAGTACTAGTCTCTTGCACATTTTAAAATTAAAATTATATATACTCTTGCTCTTTTTGGGAGCTTGACCAATTAAATTAATAATTCATAGAAAAGAAAAAAAAAATAGTAATTTTTTTACTTAGATTTAATATTTTTTTATATTAATTTAAAACAAGAGGTTGGTTTAGTAAAACTTTGGATCTTTTTTATTATGTATTTTTGCCCTTTTTATTACCTATAAATCAATGTAGGACGACAAAAAGAAACTAGACAGAGATATAAAATAGAGATATAAAGAAAGGTATAATCTTTTTGTTTGTATTTTTTTGTTTTTATTTGATTATCATATCAACGTTACTCTATTAGATTTATATGGCATAGCAAATTTCAATTTTATAGATATGGGTTTGAATGAGGATATAAGAGGACCAATAAACTAAATATGAATTATTCGATATTGTCGGGAATAGAAAAAATAAAAATATTTTTGATTTTATTATTTTTTTTGTTCCCCGTACTTTTTTTATTTATTTAGTTACGCGATTTTTCTATATTCATATTTTTATGAAGGGAGTACAATCTAGAAAATAAATAGATAGCTAGATAATTAATAAGAAAAAAAACAATTGGTTTTGAACAATAGATGTCTTTGACATTCAACTATAGGGATTAAAACTTATTATAATTTTTAATGGCAGTTCCGAAAAAACGTACTTCTATCTCAAAAAAGCGGATTCGTAAAAATATTTGGAAAAAGAAAGGATATTGGGCAGCATTGAAAGCTTTTTCGTTAGGTAAATCTCTTTCTACAAGGAATTCAAAAAGTTTTTTTTATGCAACAAATAAATAATCAAAGATTGGAATAATCTGAGTTGTTCTGACTCGAAAAGCAGTCAGTCTTATTTGTTTATAATTGGAAATTTTTATAATTTTTTATAAGTTAAAAAAAAAAAATTTATAAAAATTTGTATTATATTCTTAAGTAAATTCTTAAGTAATATAGTACTACATTTTAGAATGAAAATTAATATTTTAGACTTTAAAATAAAATACAAATACTTAATTTATATAAAATAAAATCTTAATTTTAAATAATACTCAAAAGATTATAAAAACTATATTATAAAAACTATAAATTATATTAACTTAATAATTATATTTTTATTTTATAATTCTATTATAAATTATATATTATAAATTTATGTATTCTATTATCTATTAATATATATAAATATATATAATAAAAAATATCTAAATAGAAATAAAAGGAAAAATGGATATTCTCTAATGTTTTGTTTTGACCGAATCAATAGCAATAGTAAATTGAAGTGGTTTCGCTTTTATAATAAAAAAGGATTCTTGTGTCTACTAAATTTAAATTATATAAATTTAAATATAAATTATAATACTATACTCTTTTGTTTGAAAAAAGAATAAACGCAAGCACAGGATTAACGTTTCTTTTGAGTATGCTTTATTGTTTTTAGGGTGGGGAAAATAAGAATCCCCATCGATTCAAGAATAAAAGATTTTTCTCTTTTATTATTTTATACCATAAAATAATAACTCTAGTATTTAATATATCTAATATACTTAATTTATACTTAATTAAACTAATTATAGAAGAATATATATATAATTTGTAGTCAAAATTAATTAATTAAGTTTAAAATGTGTTTTAAAATTCTCTAAACCATTTTTTCTATAAATTATTATTACTATATATCCCTAATTTTTAATTTAAGCAAATTCAATTAAGAAAAACCCTTTTTTAAGTGATTATACTAAAAATACGATTATATAAAAAATACACCAATTTTAGACCCTATGTTTCCACTGAAAGATCAATCAACAAGTATATATTTCTATAATTAATATAGAAATATATACTTAAGTAATATACATAAATTGATTTAGAAAATAAAATAAATTGATTTATAAAATAAAAATGATTTTTTTTTTAAGTACGCTACAATTATGATATGAAATACGATATACTTATGATAGAAGTTGAAATCTTTTATTACATAATATACCTAGCCTGGCCCAAAACCTACCAATATTTTGTTTGCTAAATCTTAAGACAAATTCTCTACACAATTAAAACCAACACTGACATTTAATACAAAGCTATGCAAAGAGTTATAATCCCCTGCATATATTAACAAAATCGTGATACATAAAAATCCTATTTTTATGTCATCGAAAAAATGCATTTTTTAAGATTCATAAAATAAATCAGTAAGAAATGAATTATTAAAAAACTAAGTCAAAAGAAAATGCAAGTCATAAAGAACGTTTTGAGTTCAATCCATAGATTGAGGTGAGGTTATAACTATCCAGTTACACCAGTTAGATTTTATTCGAGCATAAAAAAATAAAAATAAAGTATTTTAAAATCCCAGTAGTTAAGTTAAATAAAACGAACATTCTAGCACTATAACTAAAAAATAGACCAATAAAAATACGGATTATTATTAAAATCGTTACGTTAAAATTCTAATTTTAAAAAAAGTTTTTATTCAACAATTTTTATTTTAATCTTTCCTAAATTCTTTCCTAAATATATATAATATATATTGAATTGACTACTTCAATCTCGACGATTGAATAAAAATAGGTTATTATAATTTAGAACAAGCCGCTATGGTGAAATCGGTAGACACGCTGCTCTTAGGAAGCAGTGCTAGAGCATCTCGGTTCGAGTCCGAGTGGCGGCATGACATATTCTAAAAGAATAAGTCCTATATGGAATTCAATTCCCAATTTTAATTCCTATCCTAAAAATTGGGAATTGAGGAACTTTCCTTTATTTTAATTTAAAATTGTTTATGATATTTTCAACTTTAGAGCATATATTAACTCATATATCCTTTTCGGTCGTTTCAATTGTAATTACAATTCATTTGATAACCTTATTAGTCGATGAAATCGTAGGACTATATGATTCGTCAGAAAAGGGGATGATGACTACTTTTTTCTGTATAACAGGATTATTAATTACTCGTTGGATTTATTTAGGATATTTACCATTAAGTAATTTATATGAATCATTAATCTTTCTTTCATGGAGTTTCTCCATTATTCATATGGTTCCGTATTTTAAAAAGTATAAAAACTATTTAAATTTAAACGCAATAACCATGCCAAGTGCTATTTTTACCCAAGGTTTTGCTACTTCGGGCCTTTTAACTGAAATGCATCAATCCGAAATATTAGTACCAGCTCTCCAATCCCATTGGTTAATGATGCACGTAAGTATGATGGTATTGGGCTATGCAGCTCTTTTATGCGGATCGTTATTATCACTAGCTCTTCTAGTCATTACATTTCGAAAATTCCTAAGGATTTTTAGTAAAATCAATAATCTCGTAAATGAGTCGTTTTCCCTGGGCGAGATTCAATACGTGAGAGAAAAAAATAATCTTTTACCAAACACTTTTTTTCTTTCTTCTAGGAATTATTACAGGTTTCAATTGATTCAACAATTGGATCTTTGGAGTTATCGTATTATTAGTCTAGGGTTTATCTTTTTAACCATAGGTATTCTTTCGGGAGCAGTATGGGCTAATGAAGCATGGGGATCATATTGGAATTGGGATCCGAAGGAAACTTGGGCATTTATTACGTGGACCCTATTTTCGATTTATTTACATACTCGAACAAATAAAAATATTGAAAGTGTAAATTCCGCAATTGTAGCCTCGATGGGCTTTTTTATAATTTGGATATGCTATTTTGGGGTTAATTTATTAGGAATAGGGTTGCATAGTTATGGTTCATTTACATTAACATCTAATTGAATTAAAGATAAAGAAAGGACTTGATAAATAGAAAATAAACATAAGACAGCATAAGTGTATAAAAAGACAGCATAAGTGTATAAAATAAAACTTCGTGTAATCCAGGGAGAACCCTTTGAATCAAATCAAAGGGTTTTCCCTGGATTACATACCTGGTTATAATAAACTTCCAATTTATTTTACTCAAACTTAGGAGAAGAAAAAGGACTTATTTTTAAGTGTCGAACAAACACTTTTTAAAATCATATGATTGATTTATGTTTGCTTTTTTGGTTTACTCACAAAAATGATGGATAAAAAGAATTAGATAGAAGAGCTTCGACTTTGTCAACTGATAATGAGAAAACGAAATCTGGATAAATACCAATAGCTATTACGGGTAAAAGAATAGAGATCGAAACAAAAAATTCTCGCGGCCCAGAATCGACAAAATAAGAGTTTGTCGCAGTAAAAAGCTTGTATCCATAGAACATCTGTCGTAACATAGATAATGAATAAATAGGAGTTAATATCATTCCAATTGCCATTACAAAAGTAATTAGTATTTTTGTCATTAAAAGATATTTTTGGCTAGTAAGTATTCCAAAAAATACTATTAATTCTGCAACAAAACCGCTCATGCCCGGTAATGCAAGAGAAGCCATTGATAAGATACTGAAAGTCGTAAATATTTTTGGAATTGTGATAGCCATTCCACCCATTTCATCGAGATAAGCAAGACGTATTCTATCATAACTCGTTCCTGCCAAGAAAAAAAGCGCCGCGCCAATAAATCCATGAGAGATTATTTGTAAAATGGCTCCATTAAGTCCTGTATCGTTTATAGAACCAAGTCCTATAATTATGAAACCCATATGAGATACAGAGGAATAAGCTATTCTTTTTTTTAAATTACGTTGACCAGGAGATGTTGAAGCTGCATAGATTATTTGAATTGTGCCGACTATCATCAACCAAGGAGAAAATATAGAATGTGCGTGAGGTAATAATTCCATATTGATCCGAATCAATCCATACGCTCCCATTTTTAATAAAATTCCAGCTAGAAGCATACAAGTACTGTAATGTGCCTCTCCATGAGTGTCTGGTAACCAGGTATGTAAGGGTATAATCGGCGATTTGACAGCAAAAGCAATAAAAAATCCAATATAGAATAGCATTTCGAGTGCTACAGGATACGATTGATTAGCTGATGTTTCAAAATTTAATGTTGGTTCATTAGAACCAGATAAACAAATACCTAGAATTCCCATTAATAAAAAGGCGGAACTTCCTGCAGTATACAAAATAAATTTTGTAGCTGAATACAAACGTTTCTTTCCTCCCCACATGGCTAGAAGTAGATAAACTGGAATTAATTCTAATTCCCACATGATGAAAAAAAGTAAAAGGTCTTGAGAAGAAAATGGTCCTATTTGACCGCTATACATTGCTAACATCAGGAAATGGAATACTCGGGATTCTCGAGTAATTGGCCGAGCCGCTAAAGTAGCTAAAGTAGTGATAAACCCCGTCAGCAAAATAGGTCCTATCGAAATTCCATCTATTCCCAATCTCCAGGAAAAATCCAAAAAATCGATCCATTTATAATCCTCTGTCAGTTGGATTAATGGATCGTCCAATTGGAAATGATAACCGAATGCATAGGTTGTTAGAAGGAGTTCGATTATACATATACAAAGAGTATACCACCTAATTACCTTATTTCCTCTATGAGGAAGAAAGAAAATTAGGGAACCTGCAAATATTGGCAAAACTACAATTATCGTTAACCAAGGAAAATAATTCGTGGTAAAAACAAGATACACTTGGACCAGAAAAACCCGTGCTCAATATATAATATATTGAGCACGGGTTTTTGTCGGTAAAGGCAAAAAAAATAAAATTGTAGTCGTATTCAAGTAGGTTTTTGGAAAGTATCAATAAGCTAGACCCATACTTCGAGTTGTTTCATGCCACAAATAAACTCGAACACTCAAGAAATCCGTTGGACAGGCAGATTCACATCTTTTACAACCCACACAGTCCTCTGTTCTTGGAGCAGAAGCTATTTGTTTAGCTTTACACCCATCCCAAGGTATCATTTCTAATACATCTGTGGGGCAAGCTCGGACACATTGAGTACACCCTATACACGTAGCATAAATCTTTACTGAATGTGACATTGGATCTATAATCTTTTTTTTTTTCTTTTTTAATAATAAATTTTCGATCTAGTAAACTTGTATGTAAATGAATCATATATTTAGATACCAGATGAATCAATGATTTATATTTGCCAGAATTTTTATAATCAATCTACTTCCGGCTCGACTCATGGGAGAGAACTAAGATACTTTGATTTCTTATATTTTCGCAAACATGATCATACATTATGTATAATACATACTAAATTCGAATTTATGAATATTCTAATTTGTATGGTTAATACTACTTATCATTCATATTACTACTGATCATTCATACTACTTATTCAACAAATTCGATTGATTGATACGAGTTGATTTTCTGTTACGATAAATTGACGAAACAATAGCTGGTCCAATGGCTGCTTCAGCGGCTGCAATGGCTATAACAAAAATGGAGAAAATATTTCCTTTTAATTGGCGACTATCAACAAAATCAGAAAATGTTACGAAATTTATATTAACCGCGTTCAGTATAAGTTCAAGACACATAAGAGCTCTAACCATATTTCGGCTGGTGATCAATCCATAGATACCGATAAAAAATAAGTAGGCACTCAAAACAAGTACATGTTCGAGCATCATTGACCAACTCCTTATCAATTTCGATTCATTTCAATATAATATGAACAATAATAGAAAAGATTCAATTGACTATAATATAAAAAAAGTACGGAAGAAAGAAATATATTGGTAATAGATCGAATAAAAGAATTTTTATTTTATATTTTAAACATAAACAATTTTAAATTCTAATTGAAGGTAAATAATTGTGATAACACAGAATGGAGTTTATTTTGGATTGCTGTTAACAATTTTATAGATTTATTATTGGCGCGCCACGGTAATTGCACCTATCAAAGCCGCTAAAAGAATTATCGAGATGAATTCAAATGGAAGAAAAAAATCCGTTGATAAATGAATTCCAATTTGTTGACTATTACTTATCAAATCGTGTTCTATAATCTGGTTTAATCTTGTAGTCCAAATAATCCCGTACCATGATATATCCGTAATAGTAGTTATTAGTAAACCAAAAATACTTGTACAAATCAGCAAAGTAAACCCATTCCCAACGGTCCAAAGATTAAAATCTTTGTAATATTCTGAACCATTCATGAACATCACAGCAAATATGATTAAAACATTTATAGCTCCCACGTAAATAAGGAGTTGTGCGGCGGCTACAAAATATGAATTTGATAGAATATATAATAAAGATATAGAAACAAGAACTAATCCCAGCGAAAAGGCAGAATAAATTGGGTTGTTAAGTAATACTACTCCTATACCTCCTAAGATAAGACCTAATCCCAGAAAGACTAAAAGAAAATCATGTATTGGTCCAGGCAAATCCATTATATGTAAAATAAGAGGTAAATAAATCGAAATGTTTTTCATGACCTTATTGAGACCAGACCAGAAAAAATTGTTGATGATTCATAAGAAATTTCTAATTGAATTAAATCCTAAGGGGTGTGAATTAATGTGGGGTACAGTTATTGAACTAATTTCATGTTTTATATGAATAGAGTCTGAATAGAGTAGTTCGAATACGAAACTATACATTTCGAAATAATGTCAGATATAGTAATTAATGATAATGAATTTTCAATCCAAATTACGACGTACTTCTTAATAACCAATCAATAGTTGAGGTTTGTAGTTATTGAGACCAAACAAAAGGAAAAAACTCATTTATTTAATGACCCCTAGTAATTCAAGATCTTTTTTTCATCAAGGATTTATTTATTTTTTTATTTGAGGAGAATTCAAAATTGTTCGAATTGTATAATCGTCAATTACTGACATTGGTAAACGACCTAGGGCAATTTGATTATAATTCAATTCGTGACGATCATAAGTAGAAAGTTCATATTCTTCAGTCATTGATAAACAATTTGTTGGACAATACTCAACACAGTTACCACAAAATATACAGATTCCGAAATCAATACTGTAATTAAGTAATCGTTTCTTGCGAATATCAGTTTCCAATTTCCAATCAATGACGGGCAGATCTATAGGGCAGACACGAACACATACTTCACAAGCAATACATTTATCAAATTCAAAATGGATTCGACCGCGGAAACGCTCCGTGGCGATTACCTTTTCATAAGGATATTGAATAGTTATGGGTAAACGATTTACGTGGGATAAGGTAATCATGAAACTCTGACCTATGTACCTTGCAGCTCGTACTGTTTGTTGACCATAATTCATGAACCCGGTTATCATAGGGAACATATTGTGAATATATTATGAATAATTTTATGTTTGTTTATTTCTCTTGTTTGATCCAAGTTGAGAATATAGGATATCATCTTCTTTTACAGTGAAAAGAGTTGGGAAGAAGTTGTTAATAATAGATTACCGAGAGAAATAGGTAAAAGAAATTTCCATCCAAGATTCAATAGCTGGTCCATTCTTAGCCTAGGTAAAGTCCATCTTGTTGTGATAGGAATGAACAAGAACAAATAAGTTTTAGCTAATGTAATAAACATACTAATTGTCGGTTCAAAAACACCATATGTTTTATTTATTTCAAAAAAATCAAAAACAAATATGTACGGAATAGAGATATTCCAACCGCCCAAGTAAAGAACTGTTACAAATAATGAAGAAACTAATAGGTTTAGATAGGAAGCAACGTAAAATAAACCAAATTTGATACCCGAGTATTCAGTTTGATAACCTGCTACTAATTCTTCTTCTGCTTCTGGTAAATCAAAAGGTAATCTTTCACATTCTGCTAGGGAAGAAATTAGAAAAATAATAAACCCTATAGGTTGACGCCACAAATTCCATCCCCAAAAACCATATTTTGATTGTGCCTCAACTATATCAACTGTACTTGAACTATTAGATAATCATAGTCGGTGATACCATCACTGTTACCATCGCTAGTCCAGAACCGTACATGAGATTTTCACCGCATACGGCTCCTTGAGGACCATAAATAAATCTAGGGATCAGGTCAATATTATTTTATCTTGATATGTTTATACGATGGATAAGGTAAAAATTTATTGTACGATCCCGAATTAGACCAATTTAATTCTGTCTGTTCTGCTTTCATTATTATATATATATAATAATATAATAATGAAAAATAGAAAAATCAAAGTACTTCTGAATTGATCTCATCCTTTATTTAATGATTTCAATAATAATTGAAATTTTTCTTTGTTGAGTAATAACTTATTTCTTCAATGAAATACTCCTTCTAACTTATAAAAATTGAAATAACTCGTCCTTTTCACTTATGAAAAAGAATTATACATTAATTTAGAAGTTATGATATGAATTCTATCTATATCTATATAAATATGGATATAGAAAGGAAAGGATAAAAGTATAAAGAAAGAATAAAAAAAAAATCTTTTTTTCGTTTCTATTCTTCTTTCTGTTTCTGGAAAAAGGAGACTTACAAAATAAAAAAGAAATCAATAAAGGATTATTTCGTTTCCAATAGTCATTTATTTAATCGACGAATAGGAGCATACTCTGGATTGGAATCATCGGGAGTACTGCCTGATCATTTCTACCAACATAAAGCCTCAATTAATATTCTTTGTATATTATGCAGAAATATTCTTTTACATAATCTTCATTACTAATCCTTTGTGTATCTTGGTGTTTCTAACCATCCACTCGTTTTTATTCAATCATCCGTTAAGGTAATACATGTATGAGAATACATACAAAGGATAGTGAAAACTCACTATGGTTGATCTTTTGAACCCGCTTCAAGTCAGGATGACGAATCACCCAATCTTGGGGCAACCGCTTTCTTATGCTTATGTTTATTTCCGCTCAACTCTCTAACTCTTATACATAGAAAATGAGACTCACTTTTTTTACTGCGAATTTATATTTATATAATTTATATATTATATAAGCTGTTTTCTTTCACTCATATAACTATCTGATTTAGTTCATCCATCTGAATAATGAATAAAAAATGAAGATATTTACTCAAATTATTCCGCCTTTTTTCCTAGAAAGGAAGGAATAGAGACCATTTTATATCTTAACGAATCGCACGTAGAGATATTGATAATACACATAAAGTTAATGGTATTTCATAACTAATCGATTGAGCAGCAGCTCGTAGACCACCTAAAAAAGAATATTTATTATTTGAACCGTATCCTGACATAAGAAGGCCGATGGGAGCGATACTTGAAATGGCAATCCATAAAAAAACACCGATATTGAGATCCACTAAAACAAGGTGAGAACTAAAAGGAACTACTGAATAGCTTACTAAAATGGATATAACCGCAATGGACGGTCCGATACTGAATAAAAGAGTTTCTCCTCTAGATGGAAAAATATTTTCTTTGAAAAGTAGCTTTGACCCATCTGCTAAAGCTTGAAGAACTCCCAAAGGTCCGGCGTATTCAGGTCCAATACGTTGCTGTATCCCTGCGGATATCTCTCTTTCTAACCATACAATTACTAGTACACCTATTGTGATTCCCAATACAGGAGTAAAAATAGGAATAAGAGTCCATATAATTCCATAGGTCTCTTTTAAAAATTCGAATCTAGAAAAAGAATTAATATCTTGTACTTCTGGTGTATCAATTATCATTTTAACGATCAACTTCTCCCATAATGATATCTATGCTACCTAATATTGTCATAATATCAGCCAATTTCATTCTTTTAACTAACTGAGGAAGAATTTGCAAATTGATAAAACCCGGCGGACGAATTTTCCATCTCCAAGGAAAACCACTCAGATCTCCTATCAAAAAGATTCCCAATTCTCCCTTTGGGGCTTCAACTCTCACATAGAGTTCTTGTTTCGGCAATTCAAATGTAGGAGAAGGTTTTTTACTAATAAATCGATAGTCAAAATCATTCCATTCTGGATTCCTTTCTCTATCAAAGTATCGGATTTCTAAATTCTCATATGGACCCCCCGGAATTCCTTCTAGAGCTTGTTGAATAATTTTTATGGATTCTGTCATTTCACCAATTCGGACTAGATAACGAGCTAATGAATCTCCTTCGTTTTGCCACTGTACTTCCCAATCAAATTCGTCGTAACATTCATAACGATCAACTTTACGAAGATCCCATTGTATTCCAGAAGCTCGTAACATTGGTCCTGATAAACCCCAATTTATTACTTCCTCTCTACCAATAATGCCTACTCCTTCAACTCGTTCTAAAAAAATAGGATTTCGGGTAATAAGTTTTTGATATTCAGTAACTCCTATTAAAAAATAATCGCAAAAATCTAAACATTTATCTATCCAGCCATGAGGTAAATCAGCTGCTACTCCTCCGATACGAAAATAATTATGCATCATTCTCATACCGGTGGCATCTTCAAATAGATCATATACTAATTCTCTTTCTCTAAAAATATAGAAGAAAGGAGTCTGCGCCCCAATATCTGCCATAAAAGGACCAAGCCACAACAGATGAGAAGCTATACGACTCAACTCTAACATAATTGCTCTTATATAGCTGGCTCTTTTAGGCACTTGGATATTTCCCAACAACTCCGGTCCATTTACCGTTATTGCTTCTGTGAACATAGTAGCTAAATAATCCCAACGTGTTACATAAGGCAGATATTGTATAATTGTTCGGTTTTCCGCAATTTTTTCCATTCCTCGGTGTAAATAGCCTAATATTGGTTCACAGTCAATAACATCTTCACCATCGAGAGTAACAATGAGGCGAAGAACACCATGCATTGATGGGTGGTGGGGACCCATATTTACTATCATGAGGTCTTTTCTTGTAGCTGGTATATTCATAAGGTTCTCTTTTTCCTCGATTCATTCTTTCATAAATTACTGAAAAGCGAAAATAAGTTCATTAAAATAAAAGTCAAGATCTAATAAATCAAATAATTCAATAATTCAAAAAGCCTCTTCAAATTAAAATTAACGTGTTTTTGATTCCCGAATATCTAACTGATTAATTAATTCTTTATAACGTATTCTATTTTTCTTTGACAAATAAGACAGCATCCTTTGGCGTTTTCCCAAAATTTTACGGAGGCCTTTCTGAGATAAATAGTCTTTTCTGTGCAATTCCAAATGGGAAGAAAGTTTGAGTATCCTATTACTGAGGCTTAGTATTTGAAATGCAACAGACCCCCTGTTTTCTTCTTTTTCTTCGTTTGAAATAACCGAAATGAATGATTTTTTTACCATAAAATGAAATCTTCCTCCCCGCCGGCCTTTATTGCTATTGCTAGATATTTTTATTGATCAATAATAATAATAATAATTATACTCATTTTTTTTTTGGCATAGACAATACAATAATCTTAATTTTGTTAATAATTCCCAATTTTAAAATTGGATTCGAGTAGGTAAATAAAAAAAAAGATAGTTGTCTGCACTCACAAAAGATAAAAAATTATACCTAAAATTTAACAATAAACTAAGAAGATTTTTGTATCATTTCTAGATATTGATATGTCATTGAATTATTATCATGTATTATAATGGAATGTAAAACAATACATGTGTGCATCTTTTTGTCTTCATATACGCAATAAAGTACGGTAAATAAAATCAATCCCTATTTCACTTTTTTCCAGTACACGGCTCAGTTCATTTTTAAATTGCGGATACATATGTACCCTTACCATACTGAAACGACTGCCATTATTGGTATCAAACCAATAGCGATTCATACAAGCGAAATCTTCTAATCGATAATTAGGCCAAAGAAAGAACTTTAATTTAATTAGTGTATTTTGATTTATTTTGCTTTTATTCAAAACTAGACTCCTTACCTTATTTTCATTACAAAAAAATGCATTGCTAGGCATACCATTTCTATTCCTAGAATTGAAACAAATTAGAATTCTCAATTCTTTACGATGTCTAGGGGATAAAATACTTTCAGGAACAAACAAATCATAATGATTTTTGTCTCTATTTTCAGTCATCTTTTGATGTTTTGAAATGAATTCATCAGAATTCTTCGTATCAACAAGGCCTTTTTTGCGGTACCTTTGATTAATTGTGTGCTTACTCTTATGAACCAACGAGATACCTAGAGTTTGATACATAATAAATTGTCCTTCATTTTTTATAGACAGACGAACTGGTTCGATAAGTAATATTCCCCTTTTAATCAATTCTGTAAGAGTGAAATTTTTCTGAATCATTATAAGATCCAGATTTATTTCTCCCCTTTGAATAGAGGCTATAGTAATTTCTCTTAGGTTTATCGGTCTAAGCAGGGAACAATATATTTTGATGTTATCGATCATTTTTTTATTTAAAGAATCGTCCCATCTCAATTGAAAAAGCAAATATCTTTTTAGTAAGAAATAAAACTCCGCTTCCATGTTGGTCCTGGATTGTTTTTTATTTTTTTTAATCTTTGATACTACATAATTTTCTTCAATATCTTTTTCTTGGTTTGAGAGAGTTGATTCAAAATCTGTTTTGATTGTGCATTCTTTTTCTCCTTGATTTTTATTTTTTTTTTCTAATTCAAGATATTTTTTTTCATTTGAAAATATTGATAGAAAAATATCTCGTTTTTTCTTTCCTGTCGTTTTTTTATTTTCACTGGCATTTTCATTTACATTAAAATTTAAAAGTAGAAATTTGATTGGTATGTACCATGGTTTAATCTTATACGAAGTATAAAGTATCAAAAATTCTGGGAAAAACCAAAGTTCGAGATTCGATATGGGACAACTTAGTATTTCTTCATTCATTCTCATCCAATCAAAAAGTTTTTTTTTTTGATTGGATGGGTTCATTTCTTGATTTTGATGAATCGTGGGATAAAAAAGACCTTTCTTGTCGGTTTTATCAATTATTTGATAATTATTAGCCCTAGTCTTAGTATATTTATTACTGTTGGTGTCACTATCCATATTGATCCAGGCCCTAATATCCATCTTATTTCTAAGACAAAAATTGAGAATTATCCAATCAAAATCTTTTCTATCCGAATTGGTCTTTCTTTTTTTTCTATTTATAATATTATCTTCTACTAGATAATTATTGACAGGGATACCTACTAGCATATTAAAGATTTTTCGTTTATGTTCGTTGTAATTATAAAAAACCGCTTGGTTATGATTTACTTGTAATGGTAATCTATAAATAGACGAGTTTTTCTTATCTTCATAATTAATAAAATTATATGATAAAAGATCATATCTATATTGTTTTTTAACATTTTTTTTTTCGGATTTAAAGTTAATTAATGGGTTTTCTTCATATGAATCCCATTTGTTTAAATGGTTATTTTGAGGTATAGAGTGTTGATTTATGCTATTTCTACTTTTTTTTTTTTGTGGTACTAATCTAGACTGAGATAAATTATTTTGATAATAACCCTTTAACCAATTTTTCCATTGATTTATTTCAGAATTGGGGGGGTTCTTATGTCTCAATTCGAAATGAAATATTTTTTGTGTTCCAAGGAAATAATTTTTTATTTCATTCTTAAGAAAAAGAGATGCTCCATTATATTGAAAGACAGATCTTAATCTTAACTTATATAAATTCAAAAAGTTAAAAACCGGGCTTTGTGATAATTTGTAAAAGACATATGCTTGTGACAAATAAGATAAGTCACAAAAAGTTTGTAAGTTTTTATTATTAATATTAGAATTAGAAAGTGACTCTTTTATAGTCGAAATAAACTGCGTTATATTTTGATTTGTTTTATCAATTTTATCTTGATTTATTTCATTATTGTAAATATAGTTATTATAGGAATTATAGGAGCTATATTTATTAAAATCTTTTTTTCTTGATTCAAAAAAATAAAAAAAAAGTTGTCCATTTATTCTAGGAATATTACTGATAAATAAAAAGATATTTATATATATTCTTTCAATGAAAAATCTTATAAAATAATTTGATTTACGTATTAGTCTAATATTTCTTCTTTTTAATAGCCGCAAAATCTTTTTTGGTGATTCCACTCTTTTATCATCATAACTCATTTTGTTAGAACTAATATTTATATGTGGACTTATAAATCCTTTTTTGTTGTCTTTTGAAATTTTTTGTATTTGATTTATAATTGTGTTTGTTCTATCAGTTAAATCTTGTATTTTTTTTTTTGTTAATGAAAAAGTTGTCCAATTTGTAGATTGAATGTTAATGGACGGTTCATGAATTATTTCATTATCGATTATCAATTTTTTTTCTTTTTTGCTTTCACTCAATTCATATAGTTCTATTTCTCTTAATCCAACTAGTAGAATTGGGTTCATTTTTGAGAGTTCTTTTATTATTTTTTTTATAAATAGAATATTTGTAATAACCCATTTTCTTCTTTCTTTTGAGACATTTATAAATAATTTTGTTCTTTCTTTTAAAATTATTAGAATTCTAAAACACTTCTT